ACCAATCAGGAATGCCCAAGGAATTCCAAGAATTCTTGTTATACATTTGTTCCAAGTCTCAATCCTCTTTTCGAGATTAATCGATATTGAATCAATCGAACGCACTTCTAACACCTGTTCCACTTTTGGAAGACCTTGCGTTATATCACCAGATCTTGATTTTTCATATATAAATGTAACTAATGTATCTCCTTCGCAAAGGATTTCCCCGTAATGTCCATGAACAGTTGCTCCTGGAGTAGCCAAATAAGGCTTAGCTGATCGTATTACCACAGAGTCAACTTGAAGAATTAGAACTTGACCCGATTTTAAATGCGGTCCTTTTTTGGCTATACATACATTTTCACAAAGAAACTGCCCAAGACTAACGATTGTAGATGCCTCTTCACAACAATTGTAATGCAGAAAATACCAATTCAAATTGAATGGATTCAAAATGATGTTACTGCACGAATAGGGATTATAAATTTTACCTTTTTCATCCAGTAAATAATATTTAAGTATTTGAAAAATCTGTTTTAAATTGTCAAGTTGCAAATAGTTAGTTACCAACATTTTGTTATGGGTTATTAAATCGGAAAATAAATCAAAATTATAAATTGGAAAGCCTGTTCCTAAGGGGCCCAACGGATTCCTAATTGGAATTGGGGGGTCCTCTTTGATTGATTCTTTTATCACATTGGGAGATTTTACATCGTTGAATGGGCCTGTTCGAGAACAATTGGATGATGACAAAATTATCAAAGATTGAGATTCCTTATTTCGATTCAATAACGTATGAATAGTTCCTTGATTTGGATTAAGGGATTCTTGAATCCTTGCCTTAGAATAGGAATAAATGGAAGAAAACGGATTGACATTAGCGCGATCTGGTCGAGTCTCAGAGATTAATCCTGAACCCGACAGATCATTTCTTTTTCCGGTATACAAAATAGGTGACTTCGCTAAGTCGATTCGTAGAAAATCTCTAATTAAACCATTTGTCCTTATTTCAACAAAGGAAGCACAGGCCTTTTCGATCTTTTTGTCTTGGTCCCAATTCAACACTAAACAAGTCCGAACTAATTGAATACTTGTGTCCCAAATTTCAAGAATAGGGTCGTAATAAAGGATATAGTTGACAACTCGAAGTTGTAGATTATCACTTTCTTGCAAGAGATCCGGTGGGAAAAGTCTTCCTAAATTTATACCATCCGTTTTTTTATATGGGACTACAGGTTGAACCAAAACAAAATATTTTTTTTCATACCTGGAAAGTTTCATTCGTTGGATATAGAGCCAATTTTTCAATTTTTTGTATTCTTTGGAATTTAGTTTTCCCCCTCCTGGTGGTATCAATCGGAATGCCTTGTTTGTCTTTCCAGGAAAATGGATATCTCCAGAAAAGATTATTAGTTTAATTTTTTCTGCTTTTTTCTTCACTCGGACCAATCCACCTACCCGACTTCTTCTATTTAAAGTGATTTGTGTATCTATCCCAATAATACTATTGTGCCGTACCATTATGGAACAAGATTCGGCCAAAATGTGGACTTCCACGGGAATAAAAAAAAACGGATTTACTTCCTTTTGGTATTTTGGCCAAAATACCTTGACTCCTCGATACTCAATCAACTCCTCTTCATTAACGATTGAATTCAGTTCTCTAGTCTCATATTTAGTAAGTCCCGAGCTCTTTCTTATATATCGAGGATCGTCGAAATAAGCAAGAATACTATTTCTACGGAGAATGCCATTTCGCGGGATTTCAATTGAGATACCTGAAGAAGGTATTAATTGGTTCTCGTCCTCTTGAATCGATTCGAGTGGGATGATGACTCTATTTCTTCGCCTCTTTGCCAATAAATCCGAATTCCCCTCGAGAATGGCCGGATTTCTGAGATTACAACGACTGGTACCTGTCATTCGATTAAGTTCTGAATAATCAGGAATCTTATCTCGTTTTTGATTTTTACCAGAAAAATACGAACTAAAAAATTTGTGTCTCACTTGATTATTAGTTACTGAGGGGTTAGAAATATATCTTCGCTTAACAGAAAGAGAATAAGCGTTCATTTGATCTTGATCCTTGTGGATCGAACAGGGGCCTGGACTGGATCTCCAGGGCTCCCCTAATAATATCCATAAATGACTTGTTTTTGGTAAGAGATGAATATTACCATATGTGAATTCAGGTGCATGGTACACATCGGTATTCCAGTGCATTTCGCCTTCTGAGTCAGAATAAATATGTTTTCGAACCTTCTCTTTCAAATTCAAAGTGGATGTTCTCGCGCGAATCTCAGCAATGACTTGTTCTGATTCTACATATTGATCGTTTTGAACTAAAAGAAAACTTTTAGGCGGAATACACACATTGTGTATAATATTTTCACTTTCAATAGTTACATACAAGTCTCTAGAACATAGAAAAGCAGGATGTCCATGACGCGTACGTGTCGGATGAACCAAATCCTCATTGAATTTTATTTTTCCATTAGAAGGGGCTCGGACATGTTCTGCAGTACCCCCTGTGAATACTCCGCCGGTATGAAAAGTTCTTAATGTTAATTGAGTACCTGGTTCTCCAATAGATTGACCTGCAATAATACCTACAGCTTCTCCCAATTCGACCAGGTCGTCGTGAGCCGGGCTTCGGCCATAGCATAGTTGACAAATCCAAGATGTACTCCTACAAGTAAAGGGGGTTCGAATAGAGATTGGTTGTGCTCTAAAAGTTATGAATCTATTAACAAGTCCAACCCCAATATCTTGATTTCTAGTAGCAATGCATCGCGAACCTATATATATATGATCCGCTAATACACGCCCAATTAATGTTTGGATAAAAATCCTGTCGGTCATCATTCCATTTCGAGGACTTACAGAAATACCTCGGACGGTGCCACAATCTGTTCGACGTACAACAATGTGTTGAACTACTTCAACAAGTCTGCGCGTGAGGTATCCTGCATCTGATGTTCGGATAGCGGTATCCACAACTCCTTTACGGGCTCCATAGCAAGAAATAATATATTCTGTTAAAGAGAGTCCTTCGCGTAAATTGCTTTGAATGGGTAAATCAATCATTTGACCTTGGGGATCCGACATTAATCCTCTCATACCTACTAATTGATGTACCTGAGATGCATTTCCTCTGGCTCCCGAAAAAGACATTATATGGACTGGATTAAAAGGATCGGTCATCCGAAAATTAGGATTCATTTCTTGTCGCAAATATTCACTTGTGGCATACCAGATCTCGATCGATTGACGTAATTTTTCTACGGCGTGTACATTTCCATAATGATGGTGTTTTTCCAAAATAAAACTTTGTTGTTCAGCGTCTTGAACTAGCCATCTTTTAGAAGGTATTGTTAAAAGATCATCAATTCCTAATGAAATGGATGCGGCGGTAGCTTGTCGGAAACCCAGAGTCTTTACTTGATCCAGGATATGTGATGTATATCCTATTCCATAGTGATCAATAAATCGACTAATAAGTCGTTTCATGGCAGTTCCGTCTATCACGTTATTGTGAAAGACCTGAGTGGGCCGTTCTGCCATCAGTACCTCCATATTGCGATGAGTAGAATTTGACAATGGGTTTGAGTCAGTGATTGGACAACTTCCTTTTCTAGATCTTGATTCACGTAGAAATTCCGCAATTTTATAGTCCTAGTTAACCCGGCGAGACTCGAATTCCCGCTGGTAGCATAGAATTACAACAGCCCTGCCAAAACCCCTGTATGGCTTCTTCTATTTCTCGATAAAGAGAAATATGCCCAAGAGTGGTTCGAATATATATATAAAGAATTTCTTTTTTTATACTTCTTACTATTAGATAGTGTCCATAAATCTCATAATAGGTCCCCAAAGATTCATAGTGAATTTCAATGGGAGCTTCTCTTGCAGCAATAACGCGTTGATCTAGTCGCCACCGCAGCCACAAAGGACTACCTAATTTGATTCGTTTTTGACGAAAAGCCCCAATTGCATCATAGGCGTTACAAAAAAACGGTTCTTTTTTTTTTGTATACTTATAGTTATTATCTTCATTTTGATAGTTTCTACCATTACACGGATTATACCTATTTACACAAATACCCCGACGATTTCCACTCGTTAAGACATAGAGTCCACTAAGCATATCTTGAGTTGGTGCAGAAATGGGATCTCCAATAGTTGGAGACAAAAGATTCATATGAGAAAACATAAGTAAACGTGCCTCCGCTTGAGCCTCCAAAGATAAAGGCACATGAACGGCCATTTGATCCCCGTCAAAGTCTGCATTGAAGCCCTTACAAACTAATGGGTGTAAACAAATAGCGCGCCCTTCTACTAAAATGGGGAGGAATGCCTGTATGCCTAATCTATGCAGAGTAGGCGCTCTATTCAGCAATACAGGATGGTCATCCAGAATTTCTTGAAGTATTTCCCATACAATCGGTTTTTTTTTACGAATTTGACTCTTAGCAACTCCAATGTTCGAAGCAAGATGTTTTCTAATTAGGTCACGAATTACAAATGCCTGGAAAAGTTCTATTGCTATTTCGCGAGGCAATCCACATCGATGTAATGAAAGTGAAGGGCCCACGACAATCACTGACCGCCCTGAATAATCGACGCGTTTACCAAGCAGAGTCTCGCGAACTCTTCCTTCTTTGCCTTCAATTACATCTGAAAGCGATTTGTAAACTCTATTATGATCATCCCTCATTGGTTGTCCGCAGATTCCATTATCAAGAAGTGCATCCACTGCTTCTTGTAGCAATTTTTCCTGAGATATTATTAATTCTTCTGGCGTAGCTATACTTGTTGTTAATAGATCTGTAAGAGTATTATTCCGATAGATAATTCTTCTATAGATTTCATTAATATCCGAGGTCACCAGTTTATCCTCATCTATATGATAAATTGGTCTCAACTCAGGAGGAAGAACAGGTAATAGACACAAAACCATCCATTTTGGTTCTATATTTGTTCGAATAAAATGCTTAGCCAATTCCATACGTCTAAGC